GATCGGACACCCATATTCCAGGACCGTATAAGCCCGTTACATGAAATGCACCAAAACCAAAGCAAGCCACCCCGGAGAGAAATAAATGAATTCCAAAGATCTTAGGCAAATCCAAAGAAGGTTTTCCTGTACGTTCATCAGAAAATATTTCTAGATCCCAATAGACCCAATGCCAGATAGCTGCCAAAAAGCATAAGCCAGAAAACACAATATGCGCCCCGGCTACACCTTCGTAACTCCAAATCCCCGCATTCGTTACAGTCCCTCCTGTGATACTCCAACCTCCCCAGGAATTGGTTATTCCTAAACGAGTCATGAAGGGTATAACGAACATGCCCTGTCTCCACATTGGATCAAGAACAGGGTCAGAAGGATCAAAAACTGCTAATTCATACAGAGCCATTGAGCCCGCCCAACCAGCAACCAGAGCTGTGTGCATTATATGAACGGAAAGCAACCGGCCGGGATCATTCAATACAACGGTATGAACACGATACCAAGGCAAACCCATGGAAAACACCTCTTTCTCAAAGAAAAATAGACACTACCTAACTTTATTGCATTGGAAAAGACTATACTATGACTATCCTATAGACCTCCCTTGTTGAGTGGATTAGTTCCTAACAAGAGTTAGGTTAATATTTATTCTTTTCGTAGGAAAAAAGAGAAGCAGATTTATTCTATACTCGATAAGTACCAATATGCAATGGGGGTTGATACCATTTTCTATGAGTAAATGCGCCTATCCGTATTTCTCATTAGAAGGGACTATTTGTCTTTCTTTCCGCATTTTTCTACTGTATGGATAAAATAAATACGATAAAGACAATATTATAACGACAATAAACCCATATTGTTACGTTTCCACATCAAAGTGAAATATAGTATTTAGTTCTTTTTTCTTTCAATTCATGCCTATTGGTGTTCCAAAAGTACCTTTCCGAAGTCCTGGAGAGGAAGATGCATCTTGGGTTGACGTATAGTGCGACTTGTCAGATATATTGGGTCGTATGGGATTTCCCCGTTTTCTCCCTCGATCGAGATATCCTCTCTTTCGCCCAAAAATAAATTGAATCATCCAAAAATTGGAGCGTGAAATCCATTGTTTGGGGGGATTCATAGTACTTATTTTCAATTAGAATAATTTATGGTTGACTTTGATTGGACTAAAAATAAAAAAATGAAGTATCCAGGCTCCGTTTAGAAAAAACCCAATTGGAAATATATCTATGATTACTACGTGTATCATAAACGATTCCTGGTTGTTGTTTGTAAAGTTAAAACAAAAAAGAAATGGTGATGAGAAGATTTGTCCTATATGCGATGCGCAAATCAAAAGAGGGCAGATCTTTACCCGGAGTAGAGCATAAACCTAAAAAGATGAAAGAGACCCACTCAGGAACAAGAAAACCCCATCGTGATTTGGATTGAATCTCGATGAAACAATACATCAATGAGAAGTTAATTCAATAAGTTTATTGACTTTTTTCTATTCTAAGGAAGAAATAAAAGAAGTCCAGATTTTTGTTTATTGAAAAATCGAAGAAAAAAAAGCCCTTTCGTTCCAAGTTGTAAAAAACCTGCTTGCTAGAAAAAGGAATAGGAAAAAAAAGAAAGAGCACTGGAATCTATACATTGATTCTTTTTTTGAACCGTATGCATCAAAAGGTGCATGTACGGTTCCTAAGGGATACAATTTAACCCTAATCAACCGACTTTATCGAGAAAGATTACTTTTTTTAGGCCAAGCGGTTGATAGCGAAATCTCGAATCAACTTATTGGTCTTATGGTATATCTCAGTATCGAGGATGATACCAAAGCTCTTTATTTGTTTATAAACTCTCCTGGTGGGTGGGTAATACCTGGAGTAGCTATTTATGATACTATGCAATTTGTTCGACCAGAGGTCCATACAATATGCATGGGATTAGCCGCGTCAATGGGATCTTTTATATTGGTTGGAGGAGAAATTACCAAACGTCTAGCATTCCCTCACGCTTGGCGCCAATGAGGTTTTTAAATTTGAGAGAAAAAAGAAAACTATGCCTTCGCCATATGAACATTAAGTAATAATAGCATGGCACTTCGAATTCGATATGAAAAATTTTTGTATTTTTTTTTTCAAAAGATTGGATTATGTATCGAGAGAGTAGTATGAGAAAAAAGGTATTTCCGATTTTGTTTTATCTATCGGGAGTCCAGTTTAGCGTCACAAACTTTTTTGTTTTCACACCGAAGGGCTCTTAACAATATTTATGTTATAAAAAAGAGTGCGAAAAAAAAAACAAGATTTTTACTGTGGTTGGATCAAAAAGAAACTTTGGGATTGCTCAATCAAAGAAAAAAAAAAAAGAATCCATTTGAAAATAGAAAGCAACGGAGCCATCGTAGTATTTTTTAACTATTCCGAAAAGAAGGGTGGCAATTTGATCATTTATTTAACCATCTGGGGCTGATAGATTCTATTTTTATCTTTCTTGAATGGAAAGTAAGAGTCAA